TGAATATTTAATACCATAAAACTAAAGGAATGTTGTATTGATGAACCTGGCGGATATACCTAATGTCTTTTCTCTTCGTTTATTGCCCTCCTGTCGTCAATTGACAGTTGACAGTATTATTTATATATATATATAATTTGATATGACTTTGATATGATTTAGGGCTCAATATAATTCCCAAATCAGACTTTGGTAAATCATTTTTTTTTGCATCTCCTGCTCTGCTGATTCAGAGGTACCGTCTCTTGGATCCAATGCAAAACTCTTTCTGAATGAGAGAGATAAAGACGAGAAAGACCAATGAAATAAAGTTGAAAGATTGTATAATGGTAAAGTTTGATTACCATTAACCCCCAGAAAAGTTAACGAGTTTTTCGGTTTGATTCATATCCTATTCATCTTCTAAAGGTGTCCCTCGGCTTTATTAAGTTAAGGTGGCCTTAGGCCTTATTCCCTATTGTATTTGTATTGTGTAGTGCTTTTTGATTTCCTAAAGGTGGCCATAGGCCCCTATGGTCCATTGGTGCCCCTATGGTCCAGTGGTTACGACCTCTCTCTTTCACGGAGAAAACGAGGGTTCAAGTCCCTCTAGGGGTATACCAAGACCATAGGAATAGGATTTTATCAAAAGTGAAATGTATTTGTCAAGTCCGCCTGGGAGACGAAAGGAAGTTGATTATGGAACGTCTAATTAGGCGTTGGGTCGATGCCCGAGTGGTTAATGGGGACGGACTGTAAATTCGTTGACAATATGTCTACGCTGGTTCAAATCCAGCTCGGCCCAAAAATTCGCCAATCTACTATCAGATGGTAGAACCCTCTTGTTCTTAAGAAATACCTGATACCTGATAAGAGAGAATAAAAAAGAATCCAAATTTTCTGTTAGATCTCTTCTTATTTCCCTGGGATTGTAGTTCAATAGGCAAGAGCACCGCCCTGTCAAGGCGGACGTTGCGGGTTCGAGCCCCGTCAGTCCCGACGGATCCAATAAGTACATCAATTCACCTCTCCATTTTATGTGAAATGAAAGAAGGGACAGAGATCATAATTTAATTCCGAAGGGGTTTCCCCTCTTTTTTTCAGGATTCTGTCGAAGAAAGAACAAACCCTAAAATGAAATGAAAATAACTAAAAGAGTGAAGTTGATAGAATATTCCATCTTTTCTCCCGCGACTTCTCTTTCTCATACTTCTTTGTCTTCCAAAGAAAATTGGATCATTCAAATTTACAACCTAATTCCTCTCTTTTTACACTTCGCTTGTATTTTTTGTTGGCGTTTTGTAGTTAATGGAAACGGACGAGAATACTTCATTTGATGGTTCTATACGGACGACCTAAGGTAGGTTATAGAAAAGAAAGAACAGAAAATAAGGATAAATAAAGGAATTTTTGATTGGTCCGGGAATCCAATCTTGGATTCGGTATGGATAAAAGATCTTCGTATGTTATACTATTCAATTCTCGACGACGAATTAATTTAATAGCTCAGATATTGTTATTCATGATATTGATTCGATTCAAGATCATCGATAGGTAATGCATTCATTGAATTGACAGGTGAAAGATTTATCATCTCTATGGGATTAAATCCCGAGTTATTGTGAAATAAAAAAACGATGAGATTTAGATTATGGAAGTAAATATTCTTGCATTTATTGCTACTGCACTGTTCATTTTAGTTCCTACTGCTTTTCTACTTATCATTTACGTAAAAACAGTCAGTCAAAATAATTAATTACTTGAAATGAAACTGGACTTCTGAGTTCTTATCAATAGTTGAAGAAATCAAATCAAAAGAATTCTTTTTTTTGCGTCTTAAATGAAATCAACGGGCTATAATGAGCGGTATTCTATGAGATCCGAGAGTATGGTAAGAAAGAAATTTCTTACCATACTCTCTATTAGTGTTATAGTAGTGTATAAAGTTGTACTTTACTTTCTAGGTATACTATATTAGCTTCTATCTTCAATATATGTAGTGATTAATCCATATATGGAATTAACGTAGGACCCAATTCTCTTTCTTTCTGAAATAATTCTTTTACTGTTATATAATACATTTTTCCACTAGAATCCAATGGAATTTCGAAATGAATAAATTTTTATTTGAAAATCATTTCAATTCAAATAAAAAATGCGTTGCAGAACGATCTATAAAACAATTGATACCGTTTCATTCCTAAACTAAATTAGTAGTCCTTCTAAAGTCCACTTCTTCCCCATACTACGAGTGAAAGGGAAAATGTAAAGACTACCATTAAAGCAGCCCAAGCGAGACTTACTATATCCATGTCAATTATGTCCCTTATCTTTATGATAGAAATATTCCATTATTAGAAATATTCCATTATTGTATTGCTCACTAATAATAGTAGAATCCATGGTCCAGAGTCAAAAAGGGATTCTGGCCGAACACTATTGATGAACCAATCAAATAAATACATTTCTAAAAAATTCCTATATGATTTCTAATCGGGAAAGACTAAACACAACTAAAATACACAATGACGCTACAAAGGAATGTTACTAATGGAACATATAGTAATAAAAAAAAGGGCCCATTCTTTGTTGCCCTTCAAAGTACAAATAGATCAATTGCTATCTATTACATACTTTTATTTCCTATTTGATCTAATCCGTACCCTTTCCTTTCCCGATTGTCTCTCTGAAGCAGTTGGGAGATAGTATATTATACTCTTGACGAGGGGTTTCAAAAAAAATAATAATTTTTTTTTCACTTTTTCTATAAAAAAGTAAATTATCCATCCAATCTCAATCTAATAGTGATTGAATGCCTGAACACTCAGAGATTCTCGCGAGTCTATATATGTAGATTACATAAAGGACTTTCCACAACTAGTTAGCCGCCGGCTATGTCAATGAAATTCAAGACCCAATCAGTAGACATTACATTAGCAGTAGAAGGGAATCGGGAAGTCTTGCTTCGACCATTATAATATAATCTTTCTTTGAATTTTAGATTGAAAGATTTCCAATCTTTTACAAAATCCCCAGAACAGGTGTTTAGAATCAACCAAGTATAAACAACCGCCTTATTCTGTTATGTTGGGTAAAATTTGGGTGATTTATATCAGCAGATAATAAATTTTGATTCGTTTGTTGATGAGGCGGCACCCGGATTTGAACTGGGGAAAAAGGATTTGCAGTCCCCCGCCTTACCACTCGGCCATGCCGCCAAAATGATACACAATAAAAAACGATACATAATAAAAGAAAATTTTCCGGGTTGGATTACTAAACTTTAGTTTATTGTACTTGCATCCCTTTTTTAATTTCATCCTTTTTTTCTAAATTTCTCAAAATTATAAAAGAAACCCTTTTCCCCTTTTGTTTGATCACCCCTTCGATTGATTGTATAGTATCTCAAAACATACAATGTCGAAAAACTTCCCCTCACTTTTCTATTGAAAAATCAAATGTATATTTTCATTCAAAAAAGCCAAAATTTATGACAAATGGGAACCATTAACTATTCGTTGACTGAGAATTTCTGAATGATTCTTGGATTTGAATCTCAAATTGGGTTTGCCTAATGACATAAGAAACTATAAAACATACTTAATTGATTCTTAATCCTTTCAATTTCCATTATAACAAAAACGATAAGTATATGTAAACCCCACAATGTAACTTCTTACACAGATACCAAATTGGGTACCCTTTTTTAGAGTATGTTTCCTATACCTATAAATATATGGAATATGGAATTCATTGGAACAAAAAAAGGCCCGGCTGGGTATTGACCGGGCCAGGCCCAAAAGGCACTTCGAACAAAATAAAAGCAAGAAGGTCTTCTTTATTTATCTTTCTATTTGGATCTTTCGAGCATCTAAATGGAATTGCTAATTATATAATAACGATAAAGAATGTGAAAGAAATACTTTCGTTAATCCTTACTTGATGTGTAATGTAACATAGTAATTATCTTTTTCAATTGGGAGAGATGGCTGAGTGGACGAAAGCGGCGGATTGCTAATCCGTTGTACGAGTTATTCGTACCGAGGGTTCGAATCCCTCTCTTTCCGTTTCCGTTGATGACTTTCTATTTTTTTCTTTCAAATTTCGCAAATCCCTTTTGATTTTTTACTAGTTAAACGTATGGAATATGAATATATAAATATAAAATAAAATCTTAAGAAAATTGTAAATCAAGCAAGAAAAACGAAATTTTTATTTTATTCTTCACGTCCAGGATTACGTCCTGGATCATTGGATAGGAATCCAAAGATGAAGAGAGAAACAAAAAATATTACTACTGTGTAAACGAAAAGTTTGAGAGTAAGCATTACACAACCTCCAAGATCATTTTTTGAAAAAGAAAAACGAGAAAAGATAATAGATCCTCCATTTTTATATCACATATCCTATTTTGACACCAAGAAATGAATTCTAGAAATAGAAAAGAATGTTCAGAAATTCAACTGAAGTTTCAATTTGTAATAAGAGTCTTTGATTATCACAAATCACTTTTATACCCACAATTAGATATGCTAAGGGACCCCAACCTAATAAGGTCTTTCGCCGGAAAAAGGATTTGAATCGGGAAATGGGGCGAGCCCAATTTATTGCGGCTAGCCAAGAATTTCAATGTTTGAATTGAAGGTTACTCCCAGACTTATTTGATCTTATCAATTGTTATAATTTTTCTCGAATAAATCATGAATTTTCTAGGATAGTATTCAAGATCTTATCGAAAACTTACAGCAGCTTGCCAAACAAAGGCTAAAAGAAAAAAGAACAGGGGTATGACTGGCATAACATCTACGATTGGATTCAAAAAAGCATAGGCTTCGGGCAATTTGGCGAAGAAAAGACTACTCGGATAAAGGGCAGAATTAAGACAGATCAAACTAAAGATATTAAGCATAACAGACATTTTGTTCGTCGAGATAATTGCATTTTGATTGAGTTATTTATATAAGGAAAAATGAAGAAAGTAAGGTAGACAAAAAACTTTTTATTTTTCCGCTCAATCAAAAATCCTCCAATTCTCAAAGGAGAATAGAAGAAATCATACTTTCATACAATATCTTAATTGAATTGTATGTAATGATCAATAAATTCAGTTGAATTCTAGATATACACATGTCAAAATCCTAGCACGAATCTATAATATATTCTATAAAGAAGAAAGATTTTCTATAGATAGTTGGGCTGGAATTGACGAACACTTAATACCAATATTATTCTTTATTAGTATTAGTGTCCAATAAAAATATAAATGGGGCGTAGCCAAGTGGTAAGGCAACGGGTTTTGGTCCCGCTATTCGGAGGTTCGAATCCTTCCGTCCCAGAGCATATCCATTGTATCCGAATACATCTTTTTTGTTCAACAAGGTTCTGTTTCAAGGTCTAATATTGGATAGAATATTATTCTTCTTTCTTTTTTGATTTTGAATGATTCTTTTCGGAATCATATCTCAGTTTTTTACAAACTGAACTAAATTGAGTTCAAATGACATGCAAATGTAACTGAATCCTTTTATCCAGATAAAGATAAGATGGGGCATAGATCACAGTTGCAGAAAGATTACTTAACCTCAGGTTAAACAAAATATGAAAATACATATAAAACGAGGAAGTGCTTAGTCTATGGGTATGTATTGTTATCCTATTTCAGTGACAATAGTCTTTCTATTTTTGTGAAAAAGAATTTGCATCCTTAAAATATTCAAATTTAAATATTTAACAATGATATTTCTTTTTATTGTTCGATCTATTTAGCTTATTTGCTTTAAATCATTGACAATTTTATTCGAAAAGAAACAGAGATTCTTATTTCTTATGATAATCAAATGTAGGCTTTACTGTAAAAGTAAAACTTGACTCAAATAATGATGTCGAAGTAGGAAACTTTTTCAATTATCAAGATTTGTAATGATTCCTTATGGGTTGAATCTTTGAGAAGTTGGAAATGGGTCAGTCTATGTCTATCTTATTGAGTCACTTGAACAGGCAGAGTCAAATAGAATTTATTTATTCGTGTTATTTCTGTTAGTTATGTTATTTCTATATTTAGATTTCTGGATATTTCTATTAGATATTTTTTTGAGATATAGATTTATAGAAAAAATTTCCGTCCATACAAAAAAAGCCCGGGTCTTGCTAAGATTTCTTCAGAAAAAATATTTATTATCTATGTAGCTAAGAAAAAATAGAAATGACTATGTCTCTGTACCGACTGAACCAATGACTATTCATGATTCCATAATTGAATCAATTCCATACTGGTTCCAAATTAGAGGAATGTTATGGTAAAACTTCGTTTAAAACGATGTGGTAGAAAGCAACGTGCGACTTGAAGGACACGATCCGGTGTGGATTTTTATTCTTACATCCACCATTTTCTTTTATATAGGAATGAAGGTGCTCCTGGCTCGACGTCGTTTGTTCTATTCTACTAGAACCCTTCTTTTTTTATTGGGTTGTAATGTAAATAGTTCATGATGGAGCTCGAGCAGAAAGTATGGATTAATTTCTCAGGGGCAACGATCTAGGGTTAATACCAATCAATAAATTGGAACAACTTCGTAAGTATATCTTCGATATAGAAATTGAAAGGATCCGATTCGAGCAAATTTTCAATTCAAAAAAATTGTTGGAACCGCAAAACTTTTTCGATCCACGGTGTATCGCGCACGAATCAACCGTCGGTATGATTCTAGAAAGAAATCACAAAAGGGGTATGTTGCTACCATTTTGAAAGGATTAAGAAGCACCGAAGTAATGTCTAAACCCAATGATTTAAAACAAAGATAAAGGATCCCAGAACAAGGAAACACCGCTTCAATTGTCTCACAGATCCGAATAAAAAATCCAAATAGATTTTAAACGAGACAAAAGGGGGGTTAAAGACCACTCAATAAAAAAATATCTTAATTTTATTTAATATATTTGATAATTATTGAACTTGAGTTATGAGTACAAATGGTTTTTTAGTTTTCAGGAAGGAAGTTAAATAAAAATGACTATGAGTTAAATTATAGGCTAATTTATTTTACGGATTCCTTTACTATTTATTAAAATTTTATCCATAGACAAAACTTCAAATCATTTTTTCTCGAGCCGTACGAGGAGAAAACTTCCTATACGGTTCTAGGGGGGGTTCTTTTTCATTTACATCTATCCCGATGAGCCGTCTATCGAATCGTTGCAATTGATGTTCGATCCCGAAGAGAAGGAAGAGATCTTCGGAAAGTGGGTTTTTATGATCCGATCAAGAATCAAACTTATTTAAACGTTCCCGCTATTCTCTATTTCCTTGAAAAAGGCGCTCAGCCTACAGGAACTGTTCAGGATATTTTAAAAAAGGCAGAGGTTTTTAAGGAACTTTGCCCTAATCAAACGAAATTCAATTAAATTAAGGAAATAAAAACTAAGGGTAGGATAGTGATTTCTATATAATTTTGGATATCTTTTCTATACTATGTTTTTTTATTTCCTTCTTTATCTTGCTCTATTAGTATCTATTTATCATTGCTTTTATAGAATCTTTTTCTAACGAAAACATTATTTGATTGATCCTCACAAAATCAAAAATTCTTGCCTATAATCGGGTGTTTTCATTCGAATTCTAATACCAAGTAAGAAACAAGGAATCAAAGTTCTTTATTCGACTTATATTAATTCATGATTGCATAAATTCATGATTTCATAAATCCTTTTTCTACTTCTTCTTTATTTAGAAACTAAAAATTTTAGTATATATGCAGTGCCAATCCAACACAAGTCCTTTTTTTTACTATTATTTCAATTTAAGTTCTTGTATTTTTCCATCGTATTCTTTTCTTACCCTTTATATTGACAACATTGTATCGAACAAATATAATTCATCGTGATAAGCAGCTCTATTTATTTCCGTCCCATTTGATTTTTTACCTTAGTTGATTCAAATTATGGGTTCGTTGGATTAGCTTTGATACCCGCATTTTTAATTGAAAAAGGTGGATAACATAGAAATAGGAGATGGTCTAGTATTTTTCCATTTCTTTATTTCTTTTTTTTATCGGAAAATTTTTTATTTTTTCATCTGATTTAGTCATTTTTATGTTCCAAATAGATTATAATTTATATATATTTTTTTATTTTTTTATTTCGTACTTTAATGCTTTTATTTCATCATTTTTTTTTATTCTGATTGTATCTACATACCCGTTTTCTATTTGGGTTGCTAACTCAACGGTAGAGTACTCGGCTTTTAAGTGCGGCTAGGATCTTTTACACATTAGATGAAGCGAGGGATTCATCCATACCATCGGTAAAGTTTGGAAGACCACGACTGATCCTGAAAGGGAATGAATGGAAAAAATAGCATGTCGTATCAATTAAGAGTTCTGAGAATAATTTATTCCGGCTCGGTACAAAACCTTCTTTAAATTAGTGAAGGGGAGCAAACCGAAGTCAATTTCAAGTTGGGTCGAATTAATAAATGGATAGGGCCCCACGGCTTCAATTAATTTCATTTTGATTATAGGGAAAGAAAAAGCAACGAGCTTCCGTTCTTAATTTGAATGATTACCCGATCTAATTAGACGTTAAAAAAAAATTAGTGCCCAATACGGGAAGGCTTTCTCCCAGGAATGTATTCTTGATTTTTTAATGAATCCTAAATATTACCATTCTCCATTCCATAATGGAGATGTGTGTGTATAAGAAACAGTATATTGATAAAAAATTTCCAAAATCAAAAGAGCGATTGGGTTGAAAAAAAGTAAAGGATTTCTAATCATCTTGTTATCCTATAATGAAAACGAATATAAATATTGAAATGGAAAAAGAGAGAATAGAGAATCTGTTGATAAGTTTATCTGTATCCGAGGTATCTATTCGGTTTGTACTATAATACCTTGTTTTGACTGTATCGCACTATGTATCATTTGATAACCCCCAAAATCCTCTACCTTTCATTTAAATAGAATTTCAAATGGAGAAATTCCAAAGCTATTTAGGGCTAGATAGATCTCAACAACACCACTTCTTATATCCACTTATCTTTCAGGAGTATATTTATGTACTTGCTCATGATCATGGTTTAACTAGATCGATTTTGTTGGAAAATGCAGGTTATGACAATAAATACAGCTTACTAATTGTGAAACGTTTAATCAATCGAATGTATCAACAGAATCATTTGATTCTTTCGGTTAATAATTCTAAACAGACTCCATTTTTGGGGCACAACAAGAATTTTTATTCGCAAGTAATGTCAGAGGTATCTTCAATCATTATGGAAATTCCATTGTCTCTGCGATTAATATCTTCCCTAGAAAGGAAAGGGGTAGTAAAATCCGAAAATTTACGATCAATTCATTCAATATTTTCTTTTTTAGAGGACAACTTTTCACATTTAAATTATGTATTAGATATACTAATACCTTACCCAGCCCATCTGGAAATCTTGGTTCAGGCTCTTCGCTATTGGATAAAAGATGCTTCCTCTTTGCATTTATTAAGATTCTTTCTCCATGAGTGTCATAATTGGGATAGTCTTATTACTTCAAATTCAAAGAAAGCCAGTTCTTCTTTTTCAAAAAGAAATCACAGACTATTCTTCTTCCTATATACTTCTCATTTATGTGAATATGAATCCGGCTTCCTCTTTCTCCGTAACCAATCTTCTCACTTACGATCAACATCTTCTGGAGCCCTTATTGAACGAATATATTTCTATGGAAAAATAGATCATCTTGCAGAAGTTTTTGCCAGGACTTTTCAAGCGAATTTATGGTTGTTCAAAGATCCTTTCATGCATTATGTTAGGTATCAAGGAAAATCCATTCTTGGTTCAAAAGGGACGTTTCTTTTGATGAATAAATGGAAATATTACTTTGTCAATTTCTGGAAATCTTATTTTTACCTGTGGTCTCAACCAGGAAGGATTTATATAAACCAATTATCCAATCATTCCCTTGACTTTCTGGGTTATCGTTCAAGTGTGCGGCTAAAGCCTTCAATGGTACGCAGTCAAATGCTAGAAAAT